CATCCTGCCTTTCTATGTTCTATAGACTTGTATGTAATCATTGAGAGTGAAGATCTTATTCATAATGTCACTATTCCGCGAAAAAGTTTTCTTTTAGTTCAAAATGATCAATATGTAGAATCCGAACAAGTGATTGCTGAGATTCGCGCAGGAATACCTACTTTTAATTTTAAAGAGAGGGTTCGAAAACATAGTTATTCGGATTCAGACGGAGAAATGCACTGGAGTACCGATGTGTATCATGCATCTGAATTTACATATGGGAATGTGCACCTATTACCAAAAACAAGTCATTTATGGATATTATTAGGAGGTCCGTACAGATCAAGTTCAGTCTCCCTTTCGCTTCACAAGGATCAAGATCAACTTAACCTGGATTCTAGTTCTGTCAAGCAAAGGTATACTTCTAACCTCGCTGTAACTAAACACCGGCCGAGACACTACTTATTTAGTTCGGATTTTTATTGTAATCTAGTATATCCGGCCATTCTGCACGAGAATTCTGATTTATTGTCAAAGAGGCGCAGAAATTTATTTCTCATTTTACTCCAATCAATTCAAGGAGGCGAGACCAGACTAACGCCCCCTCCGGGTATCTCGCCCGAAATCCCCCTAAATGGTATTTTACATAGAAATAGTATTTTTTCCTATTTCGATGATCCTAGATATGGAAGAAAGCGTTCTGGGATTACAAAATATGGATATGGGAATATCGAAATGCATTCAATCCTTAAAACGGAAGATTTGATTGAGTATCGAGGAGTCAAGGAATTTATGCCAAAACACCAAATCCAAACGAAAGTGGATCTGTTTTTTTTCATTCCTGAGGAAGTGCATATCTTATCCGGATCTTCTTTCATAATGGTACGGAACAATAGTATCATTGGAGTAGATACACCAATCACCTTAAATATAAGAAGCCGAGTAGGTGGGTTGGTACGGGTGGAGAGAAAAAAAAACAGAATTGAACTTAAAATTTTTTCTGGAGATATCCATTTTCCTGTGGATACCGATAAAATATCCCGGTATAGCGGCGTTTTGATCCCGCCAGGAAGGGGAAAGGTAAATTCCAAGGAATCCAAAAAATTGACAAATTGGATCTATGTCCAACGGATTACAGCTAGCAAAAAAAAGTATTTTGTTTTGGTTCGACCTGTTGTTACATATGAGATAACGGATGGCCCCAATTTAGCAGCAATTTTCCCTACTGATATCTTGCAGGAAAGTGATAATGTGCAACTTCGAGTTGTCAATTATATCCTTTCTGGAAAAGTCAATCAAAATAGAAGAATTTCGGATACAAGTATTCAATTAGTTCGGACTTGTTTAGTATTGAATTGGGAACAAGATAAAAAAAACTCTTTTAACGAAGAAGCCCGTGCTTCTTTTGTTGAAATAAGAACAAACGATTTGATTCGGCATTTCTTAAGAATCGATTTGGCAAAATCTCCTATTTCGTATATCGGAAAAAGAAAAGATTCCGCAGTTTCAGGATTGCTCTGGGATAATCGATCAGATTGCACCCATAGTAATCCGTTTTATTCCATTTATTCCAAGGCAAGGATTCAACAATTCCTTAACCCATCAAATCAAGGAACTATTCATACGTTGTTGAATAGAAATAAGCAATTCCAATCATTGATAATTTTGTTATCGTCCAAGTGTTCTCGAATGGGCCCATCCAACCGAGTAAACTATCATAATGTAATAAAAGAATCCATTCAAAAAGATTTACTAATTGAAATTCGGGAGTCATTCGGACCTTTAGGATGGTCTCCTTCAATTGATAATTTTTATTTATTTTACCATTTAAAAACTCATAATCATATCTTGTTAACAAATTATTTTCAACTTGACAATTTAAAACAGACTTTTCAAGCAATTAAATATTATTCAATGGATGAGAGCGGTAGAATTTATACTACTGATCCAGGCAGTAACATTTTTTTCAATTCATTCCATTTGAATTGGTATTTTATCCGTCATAGTTGTTGCGAAGAGACCTCTCCAATAATAAGTCTTGGGCAATTTATTTGTCAAAATGTGTGTATAGACAAAAACGGACCGCACCAAAAATCCGGTCAAGTTATATTTGTTCAAGGGGATTCTGTAATAATACGATCAGCTAAGCCTTATTTGGCTACCCCGGGAGCAACTGTTCATGGCCATTATGGGGAAATTTTTTACGAAGGAGACACATTAGTTACATTTATATATGAAAAATCGAGATCCGGCGATATAACGCAGGGTCTTCCAAAAGTGGAACAGGTGTTAGAAGTACGTTCGATTGATTCAATATCGATAAATCTCGAAAAGAGGATTGAAGGTTGGAACGAATGTATAACAAGAATTCTTGGCATTCCTTGGGGATTCTTGGTTGGTGCTGAGCTAACTATAGTGCAAAGTCGTATCTCTTTGGTTAATAAGATCCAAAAGGTTTATCGATCCCAGGGGGTACAGATTCATAATAGGCATGTAGAGATTGTTGTACGTCAAATAACATCAAAAGTTTTGGTTTCAGAAGACGGAATGTCAAACGTTTTTTCACCCGGAGAACTGATTGGGTTGTTACGAGCCGAACGAGTGGGACGAGCTTTGGAAGAAACGATTTGTTACCGAGCCATCTTATTGGGAATAACAAGAGCATCTCTCAATACTCAAAGCTTCATATCGGAAGCGAGTTTTCAAGAAACTGCTCGAGTTTTAGCAAAAGCAGCTCTACGGGGGCGTATCGATTGGTTGAAAGGTTTAAAAGAAAACGTTGTTTTGGGGGGGATGATACCTGGCGGGACCGGATTCAACAAAGGATTCGTGCATCCTTCAAAACAATATAACAAGATTCCTTTGGAAACAAAAAAAAAGAATCGATTTGATGGAGAAATGAGAGACATTTTGTTTTATCACAGAAAATTGTTTGATTATTCCCCTTCAAAGGATTTCCACGATACATCAGAACAATCATTTATCAGATTTTATGATTGCTAAGTTTTATGATTGCCAAGAAAGGATTCATCCCTTTCACTACTTTCTTTGATTTGGTGCAGTCATTTGATTTAATAATAAAAAGATAAATGTCTAGAAAAGAATAGAATTGCTTGGGTCGTGGCTCTACGTCCAATTTATAGGGTAGAGTAGAAGGTTCCATCGGAACAACCTTTTATTTGAGTTCAGGGTTCCTCGTCTCTTAAAAAAAAGGGGGGGTGTGGGGAGAAATGACAAGAAGATATTGGAACATCAATTTAGAACAGATGATGGGGGCAGGGGTTCATTTTGGTCATGGTACTCGAAAATGGAATCCTAAAATGGGACCGTATATCTCTGCAAAGCGTAAGGGTATTCATATTATAAATCTAACTCGAACTGCTCGTTTTTTATCAGAAGCTTGTGATTTGGTTTTTGAGGCAGCAAGTAGAGGAAAACAATTCTTAATTGTTGGTACCAAAAATAAAGCAGCTGATTCAGTAGCCTGGGCTGCAATACGGGCTCGGTGCCATTATGTTAATAAAAAATGGCTCGGCGGTATGTTAACGAATTGGTCTACTACAGAAACGAGACTTCATACGTTCAGGGACTTGAGAATGGAACAAAAAACAGGGAGACTTAGCCGCCTTCCAAAAAGAGATGCGGCCGTGTTCAAAAGACAATTATCTCGTTTGCAAACATATCTGGGCGGGATTAAATATATGACGGGTTTGCCTGATATTGTAATCATCGTCGATCAGCACGAAGAATATACAGCTCTACGAGAATGTATCGCTTTGGGAATTCCAACAATTTGTTTAATTGATACAAATTGTGACCCTAATCTAGCAGATATCTCGATTCCGGCGAATGATGATGCTATATCTTCAATCCGATTAATTCTTAACAAATTAGTATTCGCAATTTGTGAAGGACATTTTAGCTATATAAGAAATCCTTGATTAATAATATGATAAATAACCTACTTCGCAACTCTCATATATTTTTAAGTTGATTGCTATTTCTGAATTTTTAAAAACAAACTAAATAAGAGTAACCGGGATATTATGTGATTAGTTACTATTCAAAATAGTAATCTTAGTTGGTATTCTAAATACCAGATTCAAGTAGGCAAAGAGATGGTTGAATCAAAAAAAAATGAAGGGTCCATTTTTTTTTATTTTAGGGGGTAATATGAATTTTCTAATAAACACACTAACACTAAAAGGTTTGTACGATGTATCGGGTGTGGAAGTAGGCCAACATTTCTATTGGCAAATAGGTAGTTTCCAAGTCCATGGCCAAGTACTTATGACTTCTTGGGTTGTAATTGCTATCTTATTAGGTTCGGCTACTATAGCTGTTCGCAACCCACAAACCATTCCGAGTGGGAGTCAAAATTTCTTCGAATATGTTCTTGAATTTATTCGAGATGTTAGTAAAACTCAAATTGGAGAAGAGTATGGTCCGTGGGTTCCTTTTATTGGAACTATGTTTCTATTTATTTTTGTTTCGAATTGGTCCGGAGCTCTTTTACCTTGGAAAGTCATACAATTACCTCATGGAGAGTTAGCTGCACCCACGAATGATATAAATACTACCGTTGCTTTAGCTTTACTCACGTCAGTGGCATATTTCTATGCGGGTCTTACAAAAAAAGGATTGAGGTATTTCGGTAAGTATATTCAACCAACTCCAATCCTTTTACCGATTAACATCTTAGAAGATTTTACAAAGCCTTTATCGCTTAGTTTTCGACTTTTCGGGAATATCTTAGCTGATGAATTAGTCGTTGTTGTTCTTGTTTCTTTAGTCCCTTTGGTGGTTCCTATACCTGTTATGTTACTTGGATTATTTACAAGTGGTATTCAAGCTCTTATTTTTGCAACCCTAGCCGCGGCTTATATAGGGGAATCCATGGAAGGCCATCATTGAAACAGTCTTGTTGTTTTTTTCAAAACAATAAAAATAAATAACAGCAGGCATTTGGTTCAAGATAATTTATTTAAGGAATATACAACTACGTCATATACGATAGAAAAGAATAGCAAAACCAAAAAAAGTGCGATATTAGATAGTAGGATATTAGAGAGTTGCAAAAAAAAGGGAAAGAGACAAAAATGCTCTTTTTCCTAAAGTTACCTTCCGTCCACTTACTAGCATACCCCCCCCAACGAATATTCTATTATTTCAATTAGTTGAAATAATAGAATAAGAATGCTTGGAGTATATGTCTAGGACATGTGATTCAAAAAAAGGAGAAAAGAGCGAAGGATTCCCGTTTTAGTTTATTTTATTCACGAATTGGACAAACAAAACTAGTAAAAAATAACAATAGTAAAATAATAACTAACAAATTGTATGAACATAAATCAATATAATAATAATATTTGTATGAGATGATTTGGGCTAATCAATTTGTGTAATTAGATTAGATCCGTTGAAATAATGATAAAAAACTCTTGGAGATATTTCGAGAATTGATTCTCAAATCCTATCCTATTGAATCAAAGATAAACAGCTGGTTTACGTTATGGAAGAAAGACATGTATATGTGATATTACATATTGCTGAGTATATATGAATTAAAGATAGATTCCTTTGACCTACTCCTCTCATTTTCAGCAATAGAATAGAAGTCCTTTACTTTCCGTTTCCTTTTTACTAATAAAAAAACCCCAGTTCGGAACCAATAAACGGAAGAGCTAAAGTTGTATGAATTTCAAAAGACTCTTCCGATAGAAACTTAAAAGGAGATATCGAAGTAGTTCTGATGATTCACTAATACTATTATTTCAACTAGAAGTTCTTAGTTACTTCTATTGGATTGGGTGAATCCTACGATGTAATAATTAAGTCATAATTGGTTGTGTAGTTGTATCATTAACTATTTCTTTTTTTGGTACGAGGAACTTATCATGAATCCACTTATTTCTGCCGCTTCTGTTATTGCTGCTGGGTTGGCTGTAGGACTTGCTTCTATTGGACCGGGGGTTGGTCAAGGGACTGCTGCGGGCCAAGCTGTAGAGGGTATCGCGAGACAGCCTGAGGCGGAGGGCAAAATACGAGGTACTCTATTACTTAGTCTAGCTTTTATGGAAGCTTTAACAATTTATGGACTCGTTGTAGCATTGGCCCTTTTGTTTGCGAATCCCTTTGTTTAATATTAGAAATATAAAATATATATTTATTGCCTTGGACTTGTCATTTGATTTTTCAAATTATATCAAGATTTCGTTCGTAGAATTATGTCGTCGTTGACAAAAGAAAATAACCTACGGGAAGGTTGGATTTGCGGATGAGGAATTAGTATCCCGGCTCGCTTTCATCCTTCCCGTTCCTACTCCAAGAGAAACTAAGTATTGAAAAAGGGGGATAGTTCACATAAATAAAATCCATTTCACTATTTCCCAATAGGAACAGAACAAAAAAGGACTAAATAAAAAAGAGGTGCGAAGTGATACAAAAAAAACTCTAGTCAATTTTTTAGTCGATCTAGTTAGTCTATCCATATGAGGAGATGATATGAAAAATGTAACCGACTCTTTCCTTTCTTGGGGCTACTGGTCATCCGCCGGGAGTTTCGGGTTTAATACCGATATTTTATCAACAAATCTAATAAATCTAAGTGTAGTGCTTGGTGTATTGATCTTTTTTGGAAAGGGAGTGTGTGCGAGTTGTTTATTTCAAGAATCGGCGGGATATAACCAGCTGTACCCCTTCCGTTCTAACTAGGAAATAAAAGAAAGGTGCACAATTGCGCGAATTACTTCGGACTAAATCTAAATAATTTATGTTTTATAGAAGAAACATAGCATTTCGTGATTCAATTCATTGGTAAAATCTACCTTGATTCTCTAGCAACCAATAACGCAGGACCCTTAAATATAATATGGTTAAAACAAACTCTTTGAAGTCTAGATGCAGCGCAGTACTCTTTCTACCAATATGTTAATAAAGAGATGGTTCAAAATGAATATTTTATCGATAGATAACACCCCTCTTGATAAATGATAAACCGATTTGAACGACTTATTTGTAACTTATTGTAAAAGAGGGCAAAACGCCCCTTTTTTATTCAATGCTGAAGTGACGACCTATCTGTTATGTATAAGTAATAAAAATTTTTTGCATTTTCAGAAAAAAAAGAAACAACTTTGTTGACAATTACATATTTTTTGTCAAAAGAGTCCTCTAAATCTTTTTATTTGGTGCTAGTTTATATATTTTTTTGAATATGAACAAAAAAAAGAGGGGACAGGCTCATTACATTATATTATATAAAAATATATGGGAATTTTTTCTAAGTAATAAGTAATTGGGCGTGAGAGCCAAATGAATTGAAAGATTCATGTTTGGTTCGGGAAGGGGTTATGGAAGTTATGACATGTATGTAAATATAAATATAATCTACTTTCATTAAGTGATTTATTAGATAATCGGAAACAGAGGATCTTGAATACTATTCGAAATTCAGAAGAACTACGTGGAGGGGCCATTGAACAGTTGGAAAAAGTACGGGCTCGCTTACGGAAAGTT